TATTTACAAGTGGTATTCAAGCTCTGATTTTTGCAACTTTAGCCGCGGCTTATATAGGTGAATCCATGGAGGGTCATCATTGAAATCGTTTTTTTTTTTTCGCTTAGCGCAAAGCAATGTATGCACGGATCAAGATGATTTACTTAAGGAATAGAAATATACAAGACTCTATATACGATAGAAAGCAATAGGAACAAAAAATTCAAAAATTACCATATTATAGAGTTGTCAAAAAAAAAGGAAAGAGATCTAAAAGATCTTTTTCCTAAAATTCTCTTTTTGTCCACTTAATATACTATCCTACCTTTCCTCGACGAATATTCACTTTCTATTATATTGGTCAGCCAATATTCTTATTCAAATTGGAATAAGATATATTTTACGACGTGTGATTAAATAAAAAACAGGAGGGGGGATTCCACTTTACAGTTGATTTTATTCAACAATTGACCAAAAGAAAATTTGAAAAAATTGCATGAACTTAGATCAATCAAATTAGAAATAATAATATTTCTATGCAATAATTCGCACTAATCAATTGAATTTATCCATTTCGATTGTACTCCCCGATAAACAAAACGGAAGTGAGATAAAGAATTTACAAAAAAACGGGATTCCTAAAAAAGTGGATTGATTGTCGAATCCGATTGAACGGTTTACGTTATGGAAGAAAGACATGTATATGTGATATTAGATATTGACTCGTTATATATATGAACTAAAGATCTATTTCATTTGCCCTACTCCTGTGTGTGAGTTCCAATAGAAGTCTTTTCATCTCGTTGTGGCTGTGAATTGGCTGAAAAAAGAGATGAAATCCAGAAAAGATGGAATGGAATAATTTAAATAACAGTTCGAAACCACGAAATAAAGTTCGACAGATTCACAAAAACTCTGTGGATAGAAATAGAAACAAAAAAGAGATATGGAAGTAGTTCTGATGATTCAATAATATTTTTACTAAAATTCGAAGTTCTTAGTTATTTCCACTGGATGAATCCTATCGATGGAATAATGAAGTCCTGCCTAAATCATTGGTTGATTGTATCATTAACCATTTCTTTTTGTTGGTATGAGGAATTTATCATGAATCCACTGGTTTCTGCCGCTTCCGTTATTGCTGCTGGATTGGCTGTAGGGCTTGCTTCTATTGGACCTGGAGTTGGTCAAGGGACTGCTGCGGGTCAAGCCGTAGAGGGTATCGCGAGACAGCCCGAGGCAGAGGGAAAAATACGAGGTACTCTACTGCTTAGTTTAGCTTTTATGGAAGCTTTAACGATTTATGGATTGGTTGTAGCATTAGCACTTTTATTTGCGAATCCTTTTGTTTAATCTTAGAAATAGGAAAAATAAACATTTTCCTATTTTATTGCCTTGGACTTGTCGTTTGCTTTTTCAAATTCGATCACGATTTCACTCCGACAATTCCTTATTCGTTGAGAAAATAACCTACGGGAAGGGCTGATTCGGAGATCAGGAATTAGTATGTCCACTCGCTTTCATCCTTCCCGTTCGTAGTCCAAGGGAAACTCTTTTTTTTTGAGGTGTTGCAACAATGAAGGGGTAGTTCATACTTTAACTCGAAGATTTTTTGACTCGATTCAAAAAAAAAAAAGAGGGGCAAGGTGATAGAAAAAGAACTCTCGTCGATTTTGTAGTCTATCTATAAGAGGAGATTATATGAAAAATGTAACCGATTCTTTCGTTTCTTTGGGCCACTGGCCATCCGCCGGGAGTTTCGGATTTAATACCGATATTTTAGCAACAAATCCAATAAATCTAAGTGTAGTGATTGGTGTATTGATCTTTTTTGGAAAGGGAGTGTGTGTGAGTTGTTTATTTCAAGAATAGGCTGTATCCAATCAGCTGTATCCCCTGGATGGGTGCAGGATCACGCGAATTACTTCTTAATAAATTATATGTAAGAACCACAGCATTTCGTGATTAATTGGTAAATCCACTTTGATTCTCTAGCAACCAATAACGTGTGGCTGTTAAGATGGTTAAATCAAATCGTTTGAAGTCTAGACGCAGCATGGTACTCTTTCTACCGCTATGTTAATATAGAGGTGGTTTTCATTTTAAAGGAATATTTTATCGATATAGAACACTCATCTCAATAAAAAAAATGGAACCGCTCGGGTATTTTCCCCTTTTATCCAATGCTGAATCGACGACCTATGCCTTATTGTATTTGTATAATTTTTGGATTTGAACTGAAGAAAAAAAAAAAAGAAACAACTTTGCTGACAATTATATATTTTTTATTTTGTCAGAAGAGTCCTCTAAGTATTTTGGTTTTGCATTAGATTCATTTTTTCATTTTTTGTTTTTGACTATGGATATGAAGAGGATAGGCTCATTACATTCATAAAAAAGATATGAGAATTGACCCTAAGTAATTGAGCGTGAGAGCCAAATGAATCGAAAGATTCATGTTTGGTTCGGGAAGGGATTATGGAAGTTTTAAAATGAACGGAAAGATAATCTACTTTCATTA